AACTGTCGGACGATAATAAAAAGTCATAGCAAACCCTGTAGCTACTTGTACTAAAAAACAAGTAAGCGTAATTCCTCCTAGACAATAAAATATGTTGACATGAGGAGGAACATATTTACTAGTTATATCATCAGCAATTGCCTGAATCTCAAGACGTTCTTCGAACCAATCATAGATTTTATTGAGATAGGTAAACCGAGGTACTCCCCTCTGAGAACCGTATATGAGAATTTCATCTCGTACGGCTCAAACAGAAAGACCAAAATACACGATTCTATCGGATATGTGTTTGAAACTGCTTAATTGTACGATTTACTCTTTTCTGACGATACGAAAGAATAAAAATCCGAAAGTTTCTTATTGTGGTTATAATGCCAAAAAATCAAGTCGGCTCCTTCATCTATATGTTGAGGCCTCTTGAATCTTCTATAATTACCTATTTGTGATTTTGATTTGTGTGTAATGAGACTTTATGACTGTTTTCTTTATTATTGATAGGAATTTTCTTGTTAAGACCTATGAATCAATTACAACCTCAGATTCATACTAGAACCACGATGAGTCAATAAAACCCTGTCAAACTAAGCCCGAAAATTCCTTGAGTAAGAACCGTTGGATCATCATTTATTCAATGAATAGACATAATAACTAAAAATCCAAAGAGGCCTTTGGACTTTGATCAAAATAAGCATAAACGGGAGTTTGAAAAAATAAAAATCTAGCAATTTATAACATAACTTCTAAATCTAACTCTTTGAAAAAAAAATGTGTAAGGCCGGCCACGAGGTCTGAATATTAAGTATGAATCATAGTTCTAAATACTTTGTAATATTATATAGATTCCGTGCTTCAGATACGAGCAGAGAATGAGAATATCCGACGAAATAAAAACATCTCTAGCAAGATGACAGACCTATTCTCTGTACTATCTATAGGATTCATTCTAACAAGTCACACACTCATATTCCGGAAATACAGAAACAAAGAAATTTCACGGTCGAACTTCCAAATATAGAATGGGATAAAAATAAGAGGTCCACTTTATCTTGAAAAGCTAGTTAACTTAATAGAATCTAATTGATTGAAATTTCGTCCAGTAAAATAGAAGAATTATAAATCTCCAAAATAATAGATAGGAATATCGCAAATAGAGCCATTGCAATACCCATCAAAGGAGTAGTTCCCCACCCAGGAGCTACTTTACCATATTCTGAATTCAACGGTTTCAATAAATCCCCTACAATAGTTCGTCTTGAAGCAGATCTAGAACTACCCTCAACGGTTTGTGTAGCCATAAATCCTATTTTATATTCAGTGAGATCTGTTGACTTTGTATACCATTCCGTTGTAAATAAATGATCTTAGCATAGATCCATTGTGGTCTTGAAACTATATAATAATGGAAACAGCAACACTAGTTGCCATCTTTCTATCTGGTTTACTTGTAAGTTTTACTGGGTACGCCTTATATACTGCTTTTGGGCAACCCTCCCAACAACTAAGAGATCCATTCGAGGAACACGGAGACTAGTTGACGTAATGAGCCTCCCAATTTTGTTTTGGAAGGCTCAGTACTTTCAATTGAGATACAGAAAAATCATTTCGTCTTTTTAGTTGGAACTTTAGGTGGTTCTCGAAAAAAGATAGCGAAAAAAATGATTCCTAGAGTTGAGACTAAGAGGAATGTATAAACCAAAGCTTCCATAGATTCGATCGTGATTTACAATTATAGCTTCCATACCTGTTTATTTGAGATCGTCTCCCGGATAAAGAAAGAACAAGGAAAGAGTCAAAGAAAAGACATCGATTCAAATCAAGATTTTTTCGGTATCATATATCAAATCACAAAACTAAATACAAAAAAATATATATATGTATTGTATCAGACTACTTGTCTTCTTGTAGTTGGATCTCCAAGTTTTTGGAATGCTCCAAATTCCACTTGAGCATCCAAATCTGGGTCAATACCAGCAAAAACATCCCTGAACAAGGTTCTAGCGCCATGCCAAATGTGTCCGAAGAAGAAAAGCAGAGCAAATGAAGCATGTCCAAAAGTAAACCAACCCCTCGGACTGCTACGAAAAACACCATCGGATTTCAAAGTAGCACGATCTAATTCAAAAATTTCACCCAATTGAGCACGTCTAGCATATTTTTTCACAGTAGCAGGATCACTATAACTGACTCCATTGAGTTCACCGCCATAGAACTCAACAGTTACACCTACTTGTTCGACACTATATTTCGATTCTGCTCTTCTAAAAGGAACATCGGCTCTAACAATTCCGTCTCCGTCTACCAAAACAACCGGAAATGTTTCAAAAAAAGTAGGCATACGACGTACAAAAAGTTCACGCCCTTCTTTATCCCTAAAGATAGGGTGTCCTAACCAACCAACAGCTATTCCATCCCCGTTATCCATTGAACCCGCTCTGAATAATCCCCCTTTTGCCGGATTATTGCCGATGTAATCATAAAAAGCCAATTTTTCAGGAATTTTAGACCAAGCTTCAGATAAACTTTGCTTTTCAGCTAGCCCTGCACTAACTCTTCGATATATTTCTTGTTGGAAATATCCTTGATCCCATTGATAACGAGTGGGACCAAATAATTCAATCGGGGTAGTTGCTGAGCCATACCACATAGTTCCAGCAACTACAAAAGCTGCAAAAAAGACAGCAGCGATACTACTGGAAAGGACGGTTTCAATATTTCCCATACGTAATCCTTTGTATAGACGTTGGGGCGGACGGACACTAAGATGGAATAGACCTGCCAATATACCCAAAGTTCCTGCTGCAATATGATGAGAGGCTATTCCTCCCGGAACAAAAGGATCAAAACCTTCCACACCCCACGCTGGATTTACAGCTTGTACCCTTCCCGTTAGTCCATACGGATCGGATACCCATATTCCGGGACCATACAATCCTGTTACATGAAATGCGCCAAAACCAAAGCAAGCCACCCCTGAGAGAAATAAATGAATTCCAAAGATCTTAGGCAAATCCAAAGAGGGTTTGCCCGTACGTTCATCACAAAATATTTCTAGATCCCAATACACCCAATGCCAAATAGCTGCTAAAAAGCACAAGCCAGAAAACACAATATGTGCACCAGCCACACCTTCGTAACTCCAAATACCCGGATTCGTTGGAGTCCCCCCTGTGATACTCCAACCACCCCAGGAATTGGTTATTCCTAAACGAGTCATGAAGGGTATAACGAACATACCCTGTCTCCACATTGGATCAAGAACAGGGTCAGAAGGATCAAAAACCGCTAATTCGTATAGAGCCATCGAACCGGCCCAACCAGCAACCAGAGCAGTATGCATTATATGGACAGAAATTAAACGGCCGGGATCATTCAAGACAACTGTATGAACACGATACCAAGGCAAACCCATAGAAATACCCCCCTTTTTTTTTCAATTAAAAATAGACGTAACTTTATTGCACTGTAAAAAAACTATACTATGGACCTTACTTTACTTTTTAGTGGATTATCTCGGGGAAAGGATTAAATTTTGTTCTATTCTTTTAGTAAGAATATCTTTTAATAAAAATAGAACAATTTTGTTCGTAAGAAGAAAAAGAAGCAGATTTATTCTACACCCGATAAGTACCAATACGCAATGGTAGGACGTTGATAGTATTTTATATGAGTAACTGCATCTAGATTTGGTCATCATCCCAAAGAAAAGACCTATTTGTAACAAATTTCCTTTATTCAGTCTGTTTTGTAACAAATTTCCTTTATTCAGTCTGTCTGACTTTTTTATGAACTTTTTTTTAATCTCTGGATAAAATATTATTAAGACAATAAACCCATTTTTACGCTTTCACATCAAAGTGAAATATAGTACTTCATTTTTCTTTCGTTTAATGCCTATTGGTGTTCCAAAAGTACCTTTTCGAAATCCTGGAGAAGAAGATGCATCGTGGGTTGACGTATAGTGCGACTTGTCAGATCTATTTGGTTATATGGTATTTCCCCGTTCTCTTATCTCTTACCCGATTGAGATATCCTCTCTTTCGCCCAAGAAAGATTGATTGAATCATCAAAAATTTGGAGCGTGAAATGCAACGAATAAAATTAGAAAAAAAAAAAAAAGAAGTCTATTTTTTAGGGGCTATACAGATTAATATTAGCAATTAGACTAATTTATGGTTGCTTTTGTTCGAACAATAAAATGAAATATCCAGGCTCCGTTTAGAAAAAACCTATTGGTAATATAACTATGATTTCTAGTTAATATCATATTTTATTATATTCTATTTCTAATTTCTAATAGAAAAATATAAAAACAGAAGTGATCTCAAACTGTTAATAAATTGAGAAATATGATGAATGCATTGAATATTTAATATTTGGCGGGAGACATGAAATAAATTTTAATAAAAAAAAAGTCGTAGCAAAAAGAAGTAGTAGTTGGATATTTGGCCTATATATGCAAATCAAAACCGGTCAGATCTTTACTCGGAGTAGAGCATAAACCTAAAAGAATTCAAGAAGGCCATTCAGGAACAAGAAAATTACATCGTAATTTGGATTGAATTCCGTTCCGGTAAAAGAATAAATCAACAAGTAGTTAGTACGAAAAGTTTAGTAAATTATTATTATTCTTTTTTTTTTATTAAAAACAAACTAGAATCTATACATTGATTCTTTTTTTTTCGCGATGTGTATTGAACCGTATGCATTAAAAGATGCATGTACGATTCCGAGGGAATACAATTTTAGCCCACTCAACCGACTTTATCGAGAAAGATTTCTTTTTTTAGGACAAGACGTGGATACCGAGATCTCGAATCAACTTATTGGTCTTATGATATATCTCAGTATAGAGGATGATACCAAAGATCTGTATTTGTTTATAAACTCTCCAGGCGGATGGGTAATACCTGGATTAGGTCTTTATGATACTATGCAATTTGTGCAACCAGACGTACAAACAATATGCATAGGATTAGCCGCTTCAATGGGATCTTTTATTCTGGTCGGAGGAGAAATTACCAAACGTCTAGCATTCCCTCACGCTTGGCGCCAATGAGTTTTTTTTTATTTGAGATCAAAAAAAAAAAGAAAATAAGACAAGACTATGCCTTCGCGATATATGAAATAGGAATATTAAGTAATAATAGCATGGCACTTAGAATTCGATATTAAAGTTTTTTTTTTCCAAATCGTTAACTTATGTATCGAAAGAGTAGTATGAGATAAAGGGTATTTCCTATTTTATCTGATATATCAGGAGACACATTTTTCAGCGTCACAAACTTTTTTGTTTTCACACCAAAAAACTCTTAACAATATATATTATTCTGAAAGAAAAAAAAAAAGAAACTTTGGGATTGCTAAATAACAGAGGAAATTAATATATAAAGCAACGGAACCATCGTAGTATTTTTTTAACTACTCCAAAAAAAGGGTGGTTTTTGGATCATTTACCTATGTGAATATGATAACCCCTATAAATTTATTTTATATTTCTTCAATGTAAGGTAAAAAAGGTATAAAAGTTAATTCCATTATGGAGCCGTATGTAATGTGAAAAAGATGCCTGTACGGTTGTTCAATTTTCTCTTTTTTCTATCGTTTTATTATATAAATATTATTCTTTCGAGATAGAATAATAAGTTATTATGTTATTTCATCAGGGTAATGATCCATCAACCTTCTAGTTCTTTTTATGAGGCAGCGACGGGCGAGTTTATCTTGGAAGCGGAAGAACTACTGACGCTGCGCGAAACCCTCACAAAGGTTTATGTACAAAGAACGGGCAAATCCTTATGGGTTGTTTCCGAAGACATGGAAAGAGATGTTTTTATGTCAGCAACAGAAGCCCAAGCTCACGGACTTGTTGATCTTGTAGCAGTTGAATAAAAATAAGAGAGATTTTACGAAAGTATATAATGTGATATTTTATCTTAGTATATAATGTGATATTTTATCTTCTTAGCGGGGTTACGACAATATTCTATGAATACAATACATTAATAAAGAAAGGATTCATAATTATTCGGTTAGGATTGATCTAAACCATCCCATCCTGTTATATGATTCAACATGCCAACTATTAAACAACTTATTAGAAACACACGACAGCCAATCAAAAATGTCACGAAATCCCCCGCTCTTGGGGGATGTCCTCAGCGACGAGGAACATGTACTAGGGTGTATGTGCGACTCGTTCAGATCAGAGACTAAGCAAAAAGAAAAAAAAATTTGATCCAGTATAAGTGATCAGTAACAGTGATATAGGATAGAATGTAAGAAGACCATTCACTATACCAAAAAAGAAACTATAGAAAAAAATCTATCATATCCTTCTTTTGCAGTATCAAATTAATTTATGGTTGACATTGGTACAAATCCAATCACTTATACTTCTAATTTAAGATGAGAAAGAATTCCCCATTGATAGCAAATGGTATTCATTAAGCAGGGAAATGCTATTTAAAAAGCAAAAATATTATACTCTTAACTCTTGACTCCTGCAAGAACGGACTAACAAGGTCAGCTACTCAGCTAATCTTCATAATAAAAAAAATACCGTTACTGTATAGGTGGGTCTCTTTGTGAAAGACCTATTACTGGATAATAATGGGTAGAGCCAAAAAGTGTAAACTGTACAAATTAACAATAAGATTGATTAAATGAAATGAGGGAGGAGGCTCCGGTGTATAGAGAGGACCTCACCGTTAAGAAGCAACCATAAAAACGAAGGAAACCACTATACCTATTTTATTTACTATGTTTTTGATATCTAGTATCAATACAATTTCTTATTTCGAGGTGAAAAGCCTAGAAAAAAATCGTGGTCGGGAAGGTTATAGTAGCAAAAGACATTGGAATTTTTTTTTATACACTGGAAGAATCCGTTTTGTTATTGATAAACTAGGAAAGGTAAAAGAAATAACTGAAAGAAAAGAAATCAATTAGTTATTCATCAAAGTTTCATTTATTCAATGACTAGAATTAAACGGGGATATATAGCTCGAAGACGTAGAACCAAAATTCGTTTATTTGCAGCAAGTTTTCAAGGGGCTCGCTCAAGACTTTCTCGGACTATTACTCAACAGAAAATAAGAGCTTTGGTTTCGGCTCATCAAGATAGAGGTAGGCAAAAGAGAGATTTTCGTCGTTTGTGGATTACTCGCATAAATGCAGTAATTCGAGCCAATAAAATATACTATAGTTATAGTAGATTAATACACAATCTGTACAAGGAGCAGTTGCTTCTTAATCGTAAAATACTTGCACAAATTGCTATATTAAATCGGAATTGTCTTTATATAATTTCCAACGAGATCTTAAAATAAGATAAAGAGGTTGCAAGGAATCCAGTCTAATGTTTCCCTGATGGGTGAATTTGGGAGGGTAGAGTAGAAATTAGTATGGTAAAATAGAGTATAATATGATAAAGTCATCACAATAAACAAACACGTTCAATAAAAAAGGATTTATTCCCAAATTTTTTTTCTTACGACACAACAATAAAATTTTATTTCTTTTTTTTTGAACAAAATGTCAATTCGCATTTGAAGGCGGATTGAAGTTTTTTTTTTGATTCAATTGAAGAGCAAGCTTATTTATTTTTAACTCTAAGACCAGTAGTTCTAGGAGTTGACTCATTTCGTTCAAATTGTTTCTCATTATTAAGAAAAGGTAACAAAGATAAAATACGAGCTTGTTTTATAGCAATTGTAATTAATCGTTGTTGTTTTAAGGTCAATCTATTCACTCGCCTAGATAATATCTTTCCTTGTTCACTAATAAATCGACTAATTAAACTCATATTTCTATAATCAATTCGATCCCCCGATTGTATCGGGGGCAAACGCCTACGAAAAGATCGCTTAGATTTAAGAAAGAGTCGCTTGGATTTAACCATGGTTTTTTATTCCTTGTCCTGAAAATCCTAATTCTATTTTGATCGTATCAGAAATGATTTCGAATTAAAAAAAAAAAGATTGCTTTGTTTTGTTTATTTTATATATAAAATAATATAGGATCTGTTTTATATTTTTTTTGTTCTATAAAAAATAATATTAATATATAATAATATATATAATATGTCGTTTTTCGTCTTCTTTGGAAAGCAAGGCGGACGCGCGAGCGGTCGGTTAGATCTATTTCTTTATCTCCCCGTGAATCGTGTGTTTGTAACAAGAGGTACAAAATTTTCTCAATTCCAATCGACTAGGCGTATTATGTCGATTTTTTTGAGTAATATATCGGGAAATGCCCATTGATTCCTTATTAATGCGGTTTCGAACACAACTGGTACATTCCAAAATAATCGTAACTCGGGCATCTTTACCCCTGGCCATGAACCTCCTTTGGGTTTTTGATTGACTGAACTGTTCTCTTTTGCCATTTTCAGATCCGATCCGAAGCCAAGAAGAAAGAAAGGAAAGAAAAAATAGAAATTGCTAAATTGAAATCCAATTATGAAAGATTTCCTTGCAATCTATCAATATAGTAATAATAAGTAATATAATGATTTCTAACTCGATACTTATAATTGCTAATTTGTCATGGAATTATCTTGTATGATATTATTGTCACAACTATTGCATTTTCTTTCTCACGCTATTCTAAATTCATTTTATTTTGGTCCCGGAACCCCGAATTCCTAGTTTGACTAGGGTGAATCCGCTTTTATTCTTTTATAATTTAGTTTAATTATAAAAAAAGAAGAGTAACGGAAGGGATTAGTCACAGATATTTTATTGTAACTCGAATTTTCTTCACCCCCTTCGCGCCTCACTTACTATAATGAAAAAAAGGGGAATATTAACGCATCCGGAAATAACCGATTGATCTCTATCAATAAACCTGCTAAAGAACCAAACCATAGAGTACTTACTACTGGTGCCACGGAAAGGTATGTTTTTAGATTTCGCATTTAAGGTACTCCTTTTTTTTTTGTGATTTTATTCTAATTATGTAATACATAATAGTAATACATATATGACCAGATGTGTATATGTAGTTAATGACTGACACTTGTATTTCTACGTTAGAATACCTCACACAGATTGAAATGTACAACAATTCGGTAAAAATAAGCCTTTTCTCTTAAACAAAAAAAACGCCCCGTTCCGTTTGAGAATTCCCGACAAATATTCATTTTTTTTTTATGATTTCATATTTCTTCACTACGTATATAATATCAGTCTATTATTTTTATATGTTATATGATATGAAATTAAAAAAAAAGAAGAAAGGACAAGTTGGTATATCAATGAAAGAAATAAAGATGTGGAAAAGAACACAGGGATTCTCTACAATGACACTGTAGACCAATTTAAAGGGATGTAGCGCAGCTCGGTAGCGCATTTGTTTTGGGTACAAAATGTCACAGGTTCAAATCCTGTCATCCCTACCTATTACTTATCCTATGAGCAGTAACGAGGGTTCAATTGATATTGATTAAAATTGGATAGACATAAGCAATTTCTTTTTTCTGCTAGTATATAACGGGTTGGATTTTTTTGTGATAATAAAGCGCTCTTAGTTCAGTTCGGTAGAACGTGGGTCTCCAAAACCCAATGTCGTAGGTTCAAATCCTACAGAGCGTGATTAGATTCTTCTTATTTGTGTTATAAGTCGAAAATAAAACTGAAATAATTGAACAACAAATTGAATTTGACCTCCTGCAGATTAAAGCAAATAGGAGGTCAATCAAAAAACATAGATGTTAATTAATCAAAGGTCCAATTGATCACCACGTCGGTATTGTAAATATGCAGTTACGAATAATCCAGCCAAAGTAATAGGAATTAGACCTAAGACGATTCCAAATAGAAAAACTTCAATCATTTCAATTTCTTTGAAAGGTTAAAAAGGGAGGTAATACTTTTCCTTAAATCTTAATGGGAATTACCCCATTAATCTCAACTTGAAAATTGACGCGGTAAGGAACTATAGAATATGTGAACTATGACAGAAAGATTTTGTCATGAATTGTTCATTCAATTAATTTCAA